GTTGCATAAAAAGCTTTTTGAATTCTTAATTTACTAATTTATTGTTTCTGATTGACCGGATCTTACCTCTTTGAAAGGAGTCAATAAAAGTCAAGATATGGACTAAGTTAAACAAATTTAAATAGAATTTTACAAGCTTTTCTTCTTACTTTACTTATTTTTGATTTTATTATTTTAATTTTCTTTTTATTTATTTATTTTTCTAAATCCTACAAATATTCAATTCAAATCAAGAAGTTACATTTGGTCAAATGATATAAAACAGAGTAATTCTTAATTTTTTTTTTCGAATTTGAAAATGAAACCTACCACCTTCCCCAAGTTTGCCCAGTTAATAAAAAAAAGAAATGAAAATGGAAGGTTGGATTCTTTTTTTTATTATTTTTATTATATTATTAAGGTCAAACTCAACTAATTCGATTTCTATGTCACTATAGATATAGACTTTAATGAGAAAAAATATCAAATAAAGATACTAATCAATCTAATAAATAAAAAGATTATTCTATGGAATAAAAAGGTTTGAAAAAAAAAAAAAAATCACATATCCTCGCCTTTCTCTATTTCTAGTACTAGAAATATTATTTTATTGATGTGATTTGCATATATCTTTCCCCTTTTAGCTTTCTTTTTTTCTGAAGAGAATATTAATTTAAGAATAAATAGAAAAGGAAGCATTGGTTTTGAACAATAGATGTCTTTCACATCCAACTAGAACAATAAGAATCCTTTTTATTTTAAATGGCCGTTCCAAAAAAACGTATTTCTACATCAAAAAAACGTATTCGGAAAAATATTTGGAAAAGGGAAGGATATTGGACAGCGTTAAAGGCTTTTTCATTAGGGAAATCTCTTTCTACGGGGAATTCAAAAAGTTTTTTTGTGCAGAAAACAAAAAACAAATAAGTAATCAAAAATTTGAATAATCTGAATCGACTCGAAATAGGAAACGGCACTCCGTTCACTCTTTTTGATTTTAAAAAATAACAATTTAGTTTTTTACTGAATTCTAAAAATACTAATACTTTCCTTGTTGACAAACGTATAAATACAAGATAAATAAATACAAGATAAAGATAAAAAGGCTTTACCCTTCCGTAGATTTTTTCATTTCCAAGATGGGGAGGTTTTTTCCCCATCGATCTATTTGTTACGGTTACGATAATAAAATTTTGGATTTTTATCTCACTTTCTCTATCTATAAAAGAACGAGTATAAGATTTTGAATTAATTTTTGAATTTGAATTTCATTTTTATTGAAACTAATAAATTCGATTTCACTTTACTTACTTTTGATTTTATATTTCTATGAATTACTATATAGAATAGATAGAATAGAATAGATTCTCCATATATTTCCTGTTATCAACTCAATCAAATCAAGACTTTAGTGAAAATATTAATATTCTGTATGAATATTTCAGTGCTTTCGTTTTTCTATTTTATGTTCATTGATAAAATAAAATGCATTATTAAATTTCTGAAATTCCATAAATGGGAAAGAGTTCATTAAAAATGAAAACAAAAACTTTTTTTGAGTTCTATCTCTTCATTGATTCTTGATTGAGGGTAAAACTTTCTAGTTACAAGAGTTCAATTCTAGGAGAACATAAAATTAAAATACACGAAAATCGCTAAGACCCTAAACTAAAATAACGAACGTTCAAACCCCTATTCCCTATTATTATACTATTTTGTATTATTTTAAATTTGAATTTTTTTGAGTAATTTGAAACTTTTCTGAAAAAGAAAATAAAAATATTACACTGAATTGACTTCTTCAATCTCGACAATTGTTTATTCATAAGCTATTATAAGTTCAAGACAAGCCGCTATGGTGAAATTGGTAGACACGCTGCTCTTAGGAAGCAGTGCTAGAGCATCTCGGTTCGAGTCCGAGTGGCGGCATGCCATCTATTAAAAAAGATAAATAGATCCTATAATGAATTCAACTCCCGATTTCTATTTAATAGACTCTTCTTTTTTATGACATTTTTAACCTTAGAACATATATTAACTCATATTTCCCTTTCCATTGTTTCAATCGTAATTACAATTCGTTTAATAACCTTTTTTTTCGTAGATGAAATCATACAACTATACAATTCGTCCGAAAAAGGCCTGATAGTTAGTTTTTTCTGTATAACAGGATTATTGGTTACGCGTTGGATTTATTCGGGTCATTTTCCACTAAGTGATTTATATGAATCATTAATCTTCCTTTCATGGAGTTTCTCCCTTATTCATATAGTTCCGTATTTAAAAAAAAATAAAAATTATTTAAGCATAATAACCGGTTCAAGTGCTATTTTTACCCAAGGCTTTGCTACTTCCGGGCTTTTAACTCAAATACACCAATCTTCAATATTAGTACCCGCTCTTCAATCCGAGTGGTTAATAATGCATGTAACTATGATGATATTGGGCTATGCGTCCCTTTTATGCGGATCATTATTATCAGTAGCACTTGTAGTCATTACATTTCGAAAAAACAGAAAGA